GTTATTAACTGTTTATTATTAGCTATTCAGAACATAATAAATATGTTATAACATAATTAAATTATTACGAACATAGAAAATAAATATTTTTAGAAATTCTAGGACAAAACAAAAAGAGTATAACAATTTGAATTCTATTATTTTAACTTTAGTTTTTATATATTATTTTATATTAAAAATATTTTTTTTTTTCACATTAATAATATATATATCTTATTATAAGATATATGAATTTGATATTTTGAATATCAATATCATCATCTTTTAATCATTTTTTTATCTTATTATCTATTATCTTATTATATATATATTAATATATATATATATTATCTTATATAATATCTTCTATTTATAGAATTCTATAATTCTATTTTGAATATTATTAATTAATATTAATAAATAAAAGGGGGGGGGGATTCTCATTTTTTTTTAATAATGAAAAAAATAAAAAATTCGATTACATTAATAAGATTAAATATCTATAATGTATTTATACAATTTATACATTAGAATTATAAAAAATTGGATTTTCAAGGTAAATTCTATTATAGAATAGACTTCTAAATTCGATATTTTTATCGAATCTTTATTTCATTAGAAAATCTTTATTTGATTAGAATTAGATAGAATCGAAAATATATTCGAATTACTAAATGAATGTCTAATTCGAAATTAATAGAATGATTATTTAAAGCCATTAGATTAATTATAGCTATTCTAAATTAAGAAATATATTCTTAATTGAATTTGAATAAAAAAGATATTTCCATTTTAGTTTTTTTAGTTAGGTTTTTTTAGTTATGGTATATAGTATAGGGTCTGGGTCTGTACGCTCTAAGTAAAAAAGATAAAAAATGAAAGAAAGATAAAGGCCCAATCCCGATCATAATGAAAGATTCCCTTATTCTCATTCGGAAAGGTCAAAACAAAATCTAAGAATAAGAAAAAAAAATCGACCGTTGAGTATTTCAAATTGCATGAAAAATTATAGAAGGAGGGGTATTTAAAAAAGATATATATATGTGGTATATATCTATGTATATTGAATTGCGAATATAGAAATAATAGAATCATTTCAGATTCGACAAAATATGGGTATCCGATCCGATATAGATGAAAAAATAATAAATGAAAAAAAAAAAAAGCATCCTAATGAGATCCTAATCTCAAAGAAACAAAGGGGGTATGGCGAAATTGGTAGACGCTACGGACTTAATTGGATTGAGCCTTGGTATGGAAACGTACCAAGTGATAACTTTCAAATTCAGAGAAACCCCGGAATTAACAATGGGCAATCCTGAGCCAAATCCCGTTTTCTGAAAGCAAAGAAAAGTTAAGAAAGCGAGAATAAAAAAAGGATAGGTGCAGAGACTCAATGGAAGCTGTTCTAACAAATGGGGTTGACGATATTTCCTTTCGTGTTAGGAAAGGAATCCTTCCATCGAAATTATATAAAGGATATATATATATACGTATTTGTACTGAAATACTATTTCAATTGATTAATGAAAACTCCAAATTTCTATTTGTGAATCGTTATATTACAATTGAAAGATGTGAATCAAATCAATTCCAAGTTGAAGAAAGAATTAAATATTCACTGATCAAATCATTCACTCCATCATAGTCTGATAGATCTTTTGAAGAACTGATTAATCGGACGAGAATAAAGAGAGAGTCCCATTCTACATGTCAATACTGACAACAATGAAATTTTTAGTAAGAGGAAAATCCGTCGACTTAAGAAATCGTGAGGGTTCAAGTCCCTCTATCCCCAAAAGGACCGCTTAACTCTATAATTCTTTTTACTATATGCTCTTTTTAAAAATTCGTTATGTGTTTTATTCAGTATATTTTTTCACAAATGGATCCTTTTTTTTTTCTTTCTTTTTCTGATCACAATCCCAAGTCTTAGAATCTATTTGGAATATATAATGATATATATGATACACGTACAATATTCTTTTTTTTTATAAACGTACAAATGAGCATCTTATCCTTGAGAAACGAATCCTCATGTGAATGATTAACACTACATGATCATTACTCCTACTGAAATTTACAAAGTCTTATATTTTTTTCGTCGTCTTTTTTTTTTAGTTGACATAGAGTCATTGACATATACTTAAGTAATCTCATAAAATTAAGATGATGCGTCAAGAATGGTCGGGATAGCTCAGCTGGTAGAGCAGAGGACTGAAAATCCTCGTGTCACCAGTTCAAATCTGGTTCCTGGCACATGATGAATTTGTACGAGTATCTATTCCCCATATTCATTAAAATGCAAATATGGGGAATAGATACGTTTTTTTTTTATTTCTATTTATTCTCTTCATCTCCTTTAATGTTACTTTATTTTTAGCGGCAATATACGGCAATATAATGGATATTGATGTGTACGTTACATAGTTCATGATGCAGAACTTTTTTAGTTCATCTTATTGGCTTGGCTCATAGGAAAAGGTATCGTTCCAAATTTACAATCTGAATGAATCCTTAC